AATTCTTGGATTTTTACCAATGAAAAAAAAAAGTTCAATTTGAATAATGAATTGATAAATAGAATCCAAAGTCTAGAAAAAAATGAGGGATCCCCTAGTTTGGATAGGCTTGAAAAAAGAACCATATTATGCGATGATGAGAATAAAAAAAAATGCTTGCCAAAAGCATATGATCCTTTTTTCAACGGACCATATCGAGGAACAAGAAAAAAATTCTATTCACATGCAATCATGAATCATTTAATTACTTATACAAATACAGAAGATTTAGTAGAAATTTTTTGGATAAATAAGATTCATGACCTACTTCTTAATGATTCCTTAGAACTTTACCGTCAATCATTTTTAAAAAAAACTGAAAAGTCCTTAATCTCAATTGATGAATTATCTTCTGAGTGCGGGCACAGTTTTAATTTTGAAAAATGTACTTTATTGACAGAAGAAAAAATAATTGATTCAGAAAGTCAAGCGAAATCTTTGCAATTTGTATTCAATGTAATTACAACGGATACAAAAGATCAAAAAACAAAGAAAAAGAAAGATATCGGAATTAGAATAGAAGAAGTCAGTAAAAAGGTGTCTAGATGGTCATACAAATTAACCGAGGATTTGGTAGAAGAAGAGGAAGAAGAAAATGAAGAAGAATTGGCAGAAGAAGATAATGAGATTCATTCAAGAAGAGCTAAACGTGTGGTAATTTATAACGATAATGATCAGAATACCGATTCCATTTCTAGTACTAAGAATGCTAGTAACAATGATAAAAATGATAATCGAATGGAAGAGGAAGAGGAAGAGGTAGCTCTGATACGTTACTCCCAACAATCGTGTTTTCGTCGCAATCTAATCAAAGGATCCATGCGCGCTCAAAGACGTAAAACAGTTACTTGGGACCTCTTTCAAGTAAATGTGCATTCCCCACTTTTTTTGTACCATAACCATATAGACAAAACATCTTTTTTTTATTCTTTTGATATCAATGAAATGCAGAATCTTATTTTGAGGAATTGGATGGGGAGAGAACGAGAATCTGAATTTAAAATTTTAGATTCTCATTTTAAAAATGAAGAGACAAAAGAAGAAAAGGATAAGAAAGATAAAAAAGAACGGATAGAAATATCAGAAGCTTGGGATACCTTTGTATTTACTCAAGCAATAAGAGGTTTAATGTTAATAACCCAATCTTTTTTTAGAAAATACATTATATTGCCTTCATTTATAATATCTAAAAATATTTTACGTATTTTATTATTTCAATTCCCCGAGTGGTACGAGGATTTGAAGGAATGGAATAGAGAAATGCATATTAAATGCACCTATAATGGTGTTCAATTATCAGAAACAGAATTTCCCCAAGATTGGTTAACAGACGGCATTCAGATAAAGATTCTCTATCCTTTCTGTGTAAAACCTTGGCGAAAAGCTAAGGTACGATCTAATCATATAGATCTAAGAGATCCAATGAAAAAAAAATATAAAAACAAAAATTTTTGTTTTTTAACAGTCTGGGGAATGGAAGCAGAACTTCCCTTTGGCTCTCCCCGAAAACGACCTTCTTTTTTTGAACCTATTTATAAAGAACTCAAAAAAAGAAATAGAAGGGTAAAAAATAAAATTTTTAAAGTTATAAACTTTTTAAAGGAAAGAATAAAATCCTTTAGAAAAGTTAGAAAAGAAAAAAAAAAATGGGTCACTAAAATATTTATAGTTATCAAACTCATAATAAAAAAACTGGAAAAAATAAATCCAATTTTATTATTTGAGTTGAGGAAAGAAAAAGTATATGAAATGAAGGAAAACAAAAAAGATTTAAAAAAAAATAAAAAGATTCTTCGCGAATCATCTGTTCTAATTCGACCAAAAAATTGGTTAAATTATTCATTAATAGAAAGAAGAATGAAAGATCTTTCTGATAAGACAATCAAAATCAGGAATCAAATAGAACGAAACGAAAAAGACAAGAAAAAAAAGGATACAGTTATAATTTATGATAATAAAAGGTCGGAATCACAGAAACATTTTTTAAAAATCTTAAAAAGGAAAAATATCCGATTAATGCGTAAATCACACTACTTTCTAAAATCATTCATTGAAAAAATATACATCGATATTTTGCTATGTACCATTCCTAAGATCAATGCACAACTTTTATTTGAATCAAAAAAAACGATCTTTAATAAATCCATTTACAACAATAAAAGAAATAAAGAAATTGATGAAACAAATAAAAATACAATGAAGTTTAATTTGGTTTTGACTATAAAAAAGTTGTTTTCAAATAATACTGAAAATAGTAATCCAAATTCCAATACTTATTGGAACTTATCTTACCTATCTCAAGCATATGTATTTTACAAATTATCACAAACCCAATTACTTAATAAGTCTCACTTGAGACCCGTATTTCAATATCAAGGAAACTATCCTTTTTTAAAGGAAAAATTAAAAGACTATTGTATGATACACCAAATATTTGATTACAAATCAAGACATAATAAAATTCATACGTATGTAATGAACGAATGGAAAAACTGGTTAAAAGGTCATTATCAATACGATCTATCTCAAAAAAAATGGTCTCGATTAGTACCTAAAGAATGGCGAAATAGAATCAATCAACGCTGTATGATTCAAAACCAAAACAAGGAATCAATCCAATTGGATTTATATAAAAAATCCCAATTCATTCATTCCATGAAAAAAAATGACTATGCAGCGGATTCTTTTATGAGTCAAAAAGAAAAATGGAAAAAAAATTACAGATATGATCTTTTATCATATAAATACATAAGTCCTCCTAATTCATATATTTCTGGATCAACATTATTATTTGAAATAAATGGGTACCGAGAAATTCCATATTATTTCAATACATCGAAACCCGAATCATTTTATGTATTGGTAAGTATACCTAGTAATAATTATCTAGAAAAAGGATATATTATTGATAGGAATACAAATTTGGATAGAAAATATTTTGATTGTAGAATTCTTCATTTTTGTTTTAGAAAGAATATTGATATTGATATCTGGACCAATGCACATATTGGCATGAAGATTCAGAAAAATACTAAGATTGAAATTAAAAATTTAAAAAAAATGGAAAAAAAAGATCTTTTTTATACTACGATTCATCAAGACATCAAACCATGCAATCAAAAAAGTTTCTTTTTTGATTGCATGGGAATGAATCAAGAGGGGTTCTCTGATACCGCATCAAATCATAATACTATATACAATCTAGAACCTTGGTTCTTCCCAGAATTTGTGCTACTTTTTGACATATATAAGATTCAACCTTGGATCATTCCAATCAAATCACTCTTTTTAAATTTTAATAAAAATGAAAAAATAAATCTAAATACAAAGAAAAATACTTGTGGATCATCTAATAAAAAAGATCTTGAATTAGTAAATTACAAGCAGGAAGAACAGGGTCAAGGAAATCTTGTATCGAATCTACGAAAACAAAAGAATAAAAAAGCTGTTGAAGAAGATTACGCAAGATTAGAAATAGAAATAGAAAAAGGGGGGGGTAGAAAAAAAAAACAATATCAATATAAGAGCAAAAAACAAATGGAACTAGATTACTTTTTGAAAAAATATTTACTTTTTCAATTAAGATGGGCGGATCCCTTGAATCAAAGAATAATGAACAATATCAGGGTATATTGTCTTCTACTTAGACTGATAAATCCAAAGGAAATTGCCATATCCTCGATTCAAAGAGGTGAAATAAATCTAGACGAAATGCTAATTCAAAAGGACCTAGTTCTTACAGAATTGATAAGAAAGGGAATATTGATTATTGAACCAATTCGTCTATCTATAAGAAGGGACGGAAAATCTATTGTATATCAAACTATGGATATTTCATTGGTTGATAAGAAGAAGCACCAAACGAATAGAAAATACACAAAAAAAAGACATATTGAGAAAGGGGGGTTTGATAAACCCATTCCACGATACAGCCACTTATTTTTTAGTGAAGACAAAAATCATTATGATTTCCTTGTTCCCGAAAATATTCTATCTCCTAGGCATCGGAGAGAATTTAGAATTCTAATTTGTTTCAATTCGAGGAATTGGAATGTTTTGGATAGAAATCCAAGATTTTTCAATGAAAACAAAATAAAAAACTGTGGACAATTTTTTAATCAGGACAAGCATATTAACACCGATGCAAAAAATTTAATTAAATTCAAATTGTTTCTGTGGCCCAATTATCGATTAGAAGATTTAGCTTGTATGAATCGCTATTGGTTTGATACCAATAACAGTAGTCGTTTCAGTATGTCAAGAATACATATGTATTCACAATTCAGAATGAATTCAATTTAAGCGGAATCCTTTTAAAGTAAAAAAAAAATCGTTCTATTTCGTGAATGCATATATTTATCAGACCTTTTTATCCAATTTACCCAATATCCAAATCCAATTTAAAATTGGATTTGGATATTGGGTAAATTGGATAAAATATACAAAACAAATAAACATAAACTAGTATATGAATAAATGAAATCCAATTTCTATTTATACTAGATGAAAATTACTGGCATAATAAATATTATTATTTTTCCTGATCGGTAAAATTCACAGAAAAGAAAAATATAAATTTAAATTTCTTTTATGGTCAAAAATTCATTCATCTCAGTTATTCCACAAGAAGAAAAAGAAGAAAATAGTGGGTCTGTTGAATTTCAAGTATTCCATTTCACCAGTAAAATACGTAGACTTACTTCACATTTAGAATTGCACAAAAGAGATTTTTTATCGCAAAGGGGTCTACGAATAATTCTGGGAAAACGTCAACGATTATTGACTTATTTGTCAAAGAAAAATAAAGGGCGTTATAAGAAATTAGTGGACCAGTTAGATATTCGGGAACAAAAAACTCGTTAATTTAATTTTAATTTTTTATTTTAGTTTTTTATTATGAGCCTTGTTATTTTTTTTTTTTTATACACTTTTTTAGTTTTGAGAAAGAAGAAAAGGAACAAAATAAATAATAAATAGAATGTAAGACAATAATAATATCTAGAATCAAATAGAATAACAATAAAATAATAAGGAAATATTCCTTTCTTAATATATATGCATATGGGAATTCTTATCATAATTCATTAACTCAATGGTCAATTCTTTATATTTATGAATATAACGAATATTTGATTGAAGGACTAAGTTATTGCTGATCAAATAGAAATTTTCATTATAAGGTATTAGATCAATTCGGAAGTGCTTTTTCTTATTCTATACAGACAGAATTTTATTGGTTTAATTGAGGACTCTCCAACCTCCGATGTATCTTTACATTCTATTTACCTATGGTCCAAGGATAGCCATAATCTCCAAAGATAGCGAAAGTCCTTACCTTACATTTTTTGTGCCCATAGAGAAGCCGTATGAAGCTTAGGTTTCACGTACGGTTTTGGAATAGCGATGAGAGCAGTGATGTTATCATCGACTATAATTATCTAACAGTTCAAGTACAGTTGATATAATTGAGGCACAGTCAAAATATGTTTTTTGGGGAGGGAATCTGTGGCGTCAACCCATAGGGTTTATAGTTTTTCTAATGTCTTCTCTAGCAGAATTGAAAGATTACCCTTTGATTTACGAGAAGCCGAGGAGGAATTAGTAGCAGGTTATCAAATACGGGTTATTTTATCTTGCTTCTTACCTAAATCCATTAGTTTCTTCATTGTTTGTAACAGTTTTTTACTTAGGTGGGTGGAATTTTTATATTCCATACATATCTATTACTGAACTTTTTGAAAAAAAAAAAGTTTTGTTTAGAGTCTTTGTAATGGCAATTGGTATCTTTATTACATTAGCTAAAGCTTATTTGTTTTTGTTCATTCCTATCACATCACAACAAGATGGACTTTACCTAGGATGAGAATGGATCAGTTATTAAATCTTGGATGGAAATTTCTTTTAACTATTTCTTTAGGTAATCTATTATTGACAACTTCGTCTCAACTTGTTTCACTATAATTCACTCTAAACTACTAAACTATAAATTTAAAAAATTTTAAAATAAATAAATAAGAGAAAACGATAATGATATTCTATATTCATAACTTCTCTCAACCAAGAGAAAGAAATATTCGTGGATATCAATAATATGTTTCCTATGGTTACTGGGTTCATGAATTATGGCAAACAAACAATACGAAAATTGGACAAAGTCTCATAATTACCTTATCCCGTATAAATAGTTTACCTGTAACTATTCAATATCCTTATCAAAAATCAATCACATCAGAGCGTTTTTGTGGTCGAATCCACTTTGAATTTGATAAATTTATTGCTTGTTAAGTATGTGTTCGCGTATGCCCCATAGAATATTATATTCTAATTATAATTCTAATTATATTTGATATTATAAATTTTTATATTATAAATTAGAATTATAAATATAATCTTCTAAATATAATCCAAATAGAATCTAATCTACTAATCTAATAGAATTAGAATAGGAATTATATAATAATATAATTGGAATACAATAGAATATTTTTTGTTATCTTTCTTCTCTTTTTATAATATTTTATTTTAAAATAGAAATATATATTTCTATATACTACTATTTCTATTACTATTTCCATATAGTACTATAAACTATAAATAACTATATACTATATACTATACTATACTATAATAATAATATTAATAATATACTATATTTAATATTTTATTTAATTACTATACATTTAATTACTATACTATATTTAACTATATTTAATAATAATCTATATTTAATAATATTATTATTATATAATATTAATATAAATATATTTATAATATATTTTTTTTTGATAGAATTCACATTTTATATATGACTATATGAATAGGATTACTTAGACTTACTAGAATTCTAGTAAATTTCAATTAAGAATTTAAATTCTCTAAATTCAATTAAAATTAGGATCTATATTCTATATAATTAAAATTAGGATCTATATTCTATATATATATCTATATATGATATATATTATATATGATATGATATGAATAATATGTATGAATAATATGAAATATGATATATAATATGAATATATGATGAATATGAATATATGATGAAGATAAAATATGAATATGATAAAATATGAAAATATAAAAATATAATAAAATAAACATGAATAGAATTCATATGTACAACTCATATTTCATGGTTATTCAAACGTAAATCAAAGGATATTGGCCCTTTCTCATAAACAGATTTTAAAATATATTGATTATTAAAATTTTAATAAATCATTGATTTGTCTGGTATCTACAATAGAAAATATATGATTTATATCAATATCATTTTCTAATTATAATTTTAATTACAATTTTACCAGATCGAAAATCTTTTGTGTTCAAAACTTAAATTTATAGACCCAATGTCGCATTCAGTCAAAATTTATGATACATGTATAGGGTGTACCCAATGTGTACGAGCTTGTCCCACGGATGTATTAGAAATGATACCTTGGGACGGATGTAAAGCTAAGCAAATTGCTTCCGCGCCAAGAACCGAGGATTGTGTAGGCTGTAAGAGATGTGAATCCGCTTGCCCAACGGATTTTTTGAGTGTCCGTGTTTATTTATGGCATGAAACAACTCGCAGCATGGGTCTTTCTTATTGATATGTGACAAAAAACTCCACTTGAATCATTTTTTTCCTCTTTAACGACAAAAGTCCGTACTCGAGAAAAGAAAATATATTATTCTTCTCCCGAGCGCGGGGTTTTCTGGTAAAGATTTATCTTGTCTTTATCACGATCCTTGGTTAACAATACTTCTTTTTTGCCGATATTTGCGGGTTCTTCAATTGTCCTTTTTGGTAAATAAGGTGTATAATCGGTACACTATATGTATACCGGAGTTCCTTCTAATGATCTATGTATTTTGTTATCATTTCCAATTGGACTATCCATTAAACCCAATTGAAGGAAGATCCAAAATGGATAAATCTTTTTAATTTTCACTGGAGACTGGGAATCGATGGACTTTCGATGGACTTTCCAGTGGCCAAATAGGATCATTTTATTCTCGAGACCTTTTACTTTTTTCATAATGTGGGAATTAGAGGAATTATAACTAATTCCTATTTACTTACTTTATATACATGTAGGGAGGAAAGAAACGTCTGTACTCGGCTACAAAGTTTATTTTGTGCACTGTGGTAGGCTCTTTTTTTCTATTAATAGGAGTTCTAGGTATGGGTTTATATGGTTCCAATGAACAAACATTAGATTTATAAAAATTAGCTAATCAATCATATACTGCAGCATCGGAAATAAGATTATATTTTTTGTTTTCTTATAGTTTATGCTTATGCTGTCAAATCGCCGATGATACCCCCACATACATGGTTACCAGATACCCACGGGGAAGCACATTACAGTACATGTAGCTTCTAGCCGGAATCTTATTAAAGATGGGAGCATATGGATTGATTTGGATCAATATGGAATTATTAGTTCACGCTCATTCTCTATTCTCTCCCCGGTTGGTCATAGTAGCAATAATACAAATTATTTATGTAGCTTCAACGTCTCTCGGTCAACGCAATTTTTAAAAAACGTATTGCCTATTCTTACGTATCTCACATGGGTTTCATAATTATAGGAATTGGTTCTATAACAGACATGGGACTCAATGAAGCCATTTTACAAATACTCTCTCATGGATTGATTGGTGCTGCACTTTTTTTCTTGGCAGGAACGAGTTGTGATAGAATACGTTTTGTTTATCTCGACGAGATGGGGGGGGATATCTATCCCAATGGCAAAAATATTTACCATGTTTAGTAGGTTCTCAATAGCTTCTCTCGCATTGCCAGTAATTTTTGGTTTTGTTGCAGAATTCTTAGTCTTTTTTGGAAAAATTACCAGCTCAAAATATCTTTTCATGCCAAAATCATGCAAAAATCATGCCAAAATACTTTTGTAATAGCAATTTGAATGATATTAACTCCTATTTTTTTATTATCTATGTTACGTCAGATTTTCTATGGATACAAGCTATTCAATATACCAAACTATAATTATAATTTTTTTTATTCTGGACCACGAGAACTATTTCTTTCGATCTGTATCTTTATATCTGTAATAGGAATTGTAATTTATCCTGATTTCGTTACTCTGTTATCGGTTGACAAGGTCCAAGTTATATTATCTATATATCTAATTTTTTTTTATATATAATAGATACTAATTCTTTTTATAGCTTAGAAAATTTTAATTAATTAGAAAGAAAGTCTTAGAATTCTTTGACTTTCATCTTTTCACGATTCTTCATTGTACAATGCAAAAAATGAAGAGTGAATTAGAATTGTAATGAGATATATCTAGAGTTTTTGAGAACCATTTGAATAATTCCTACATTCAAACGGTTTTCAAAAACTTGCACAAATCCTCATTGTCTATCAGACGATGTTTTTATGTGTTCTTCATGTAGTTTATTTTATTTTTTATTGAATTTTATTCAATTAGATATATTCAATTAGATATAAATGGGAATGAACCATAACTATGTAACCCGATTCCTAATAGATTGATCCCAAAATAGCATATCCAAATTAGTAGAAATCCTATAGAAGCCACAAATGCCGAATTTGTGCCTTGGTCTTGCAATTTATTATTTGTTCTAGTATGTAAATAAATTGCAAATATGGTCCAAATAATAAATGCCCAAGTTTCCTTAGGGTCCCAATTCCAATAAGAACCCCATGCTTCATTAGCCCATACTGCTCCAGAAAGAATGCCTATGGTTAAAAAGGTAAACCCTAAACTAATGACACGATAACTCCAATAATCCAAACGCTGAATTAATTGATATTTGTAAAAATTTTTAAATGAGATAAAAGAAGTCTTTTTAAATACACTTTCTTTTTCGTTCAAATATTCTATCTCACCAAAGAAAAATGACTTCCTTAAGCTTAAAAAATTCTTGTTTTTTAAAAAAAAATCGATCTTTTTTCGAAATGTAATCACTATAAGAG